TCAGTTTATGGGGGGTAGTATGGGATCCGTAGTCGGGGAGAAAATCACCCGCTTGATTGAGTACGCTACGAATCAATTTCTACCTCTTATTATAGTGTGCGCTTCGGGGGGAGCGCGCATGCAAGAAGGGAGTTTGAGCCTAATGCAAATGGCTAAAATATCGTCTGCTTTATATGATTATCAATCAAATAAAAAGTTATTGTATGTATCAATCCTTACATCTCCTACTACTGGTGGGGTAACAGCCAGTTTTGGTATGTTGGGAGATATTATTATTGCCGAACCAAATTCCTACATTGCATTTGCGGGTAAAAGAGTAATTGAACAAACATTAAATAAAACAGTACCCGAAGGTTCACAAGCGGCTGAATATTTATTCCAGAAGGGCTTATTCGACCTAATCGTACCGCGTAATCTTTTGAAAAGTGTTCTGAGTGAGTTATTTAAGCTCCACGCCTTCTTTCCTTTGAATTCCAATTCAATCAAGTTTTGGCGACTTAAGATCTAATTGTAGAAAGAATCAAAATCAAAAGTTGCGGATAACTCTTTCTTTATTAAATTCGAAGACAAGAACAAAACACAAAGAAACGAAGAAAAAAATGAATTATCATATGTATCTTTCATGTAGATAGATGAATAAGTTCATTTATTTAGTTCTACATTCCTTGGACTTATTCTATATACTCACTTAGATACTTAATATCTCTAATGAAAAATTTTCAAATTGAATTAATTAATAATAACTACGAATTCATAATAATTACAATTATTAATTATAATTAGTATAAATATAAAATATGATATTAAAAAAAATAAGAACAGGTACAAATAATAAACCGAGGTACCCCATTTTATGACAACTTTCCACTTTCCCTCTATTTTTGTGCCTTTAGTAGGCCTAGTATTTCCGGCAATTGCAATGGCTTCTTTATTTCTTCATGTTCAAAAAAACAAGATTGTTTAGATCTGAGGGGACCCAATCTCATTCGTTTTTTTTTTTTGAAACTTATACTTGTAGCATAACATAGATATTTATTTCGGAAAAGAAAATATGGTAGGACATGTGATTTCTGCCGAACATAAAGGAAAAAGCTCTTATGCCTGCAGAAAATGATCTATAGGTAACTCAATTCTAGCCAGTTTCAAATAGATCAGGATTGCTGGATGCCTAAAATGTAAAGTTGGTCGATCTATATGTATATCAATATGTATATTGGGATCATATGAGGGGTATGTTATTATTTTAGATCTAAACAAATTTGATGAATTACCCCTAAAAGTTCCCATTAAACTAGTGCTAGTTCACACCAAACTAGTGCTAGTTAATGAAAGTTCATTCGGAAACAAAAAAAGTAAAGTCAAAATCATTTGGGGTATTTTCTCAATTTCAATAAAATGCAATCGGATGAAGTATGAGTTGGCGATCAGAACATATATGGATAGAACTTATAACGGGGTCTCGAAAACTAAGTAATTTTTGCTGGGCCCTTATCGTTTTTTTAGGTTCATTAGGATTCTTGTTGGTTGGAACTTCCAGTTTTCTTGGTAGAAATTTGATATCTTTTGTTCCGTCTCAGCAAATCATTTTTTTTCCACAGGGGATCGTGATGTCTTTCTACGGGATTGCGGGTCTCTTTATTAGTTCCTATTTGTGGTGCACAATCTCCTGGAATGTAGGTAGTGGTTATGATCGATTTGATAGAAAGGAAGGAATAGTGTGTATTTTTCGTTGGGGATTTCCTGGAAAAAATCGTCGCATATTCCTGCGATTCCTTATAAAAGATATTCAATCCGTTCGAATAGAAGTTAAAGAGGGTATTTTTGCTCGTCCTGTCCTTTATATGGATATCAGAGGCCGGGGGGCTGTTCCGTTGACTCGTACTGATGAGAATTTGACTCCACGAGAAATTGAACAAAAAGCCGCGGAATTGGCCTATTTCTTGCGCGTACCAATTGAAGTATTTTGATTTTGAGAAAGAAAAGGAACTGGGCTGAAGAACGAATGCTTTCTCAGCAGGAGGGAAAAAACGCAAGAATCCTGTTTTTTCTATAACTAAGTTTAGTATAAACAGATGCAGATAAACCATATCTTGTAAATTCTTTTTTTTCAATCGACCTTTTTATCCTTTCATTTGTGTTCTTTACTACCCAATAAATGGGTTTTATTAATAATGATAACTGGCCTGTTTCTGTCTTGTTTTGCCGCTCATTTTTTTGACCATCACAATATCTTTCTCTCAATTAGTCTATTCTTGACTATGGGGAATCGTTGGAATTTTTTTTGAAATATTGGATATTTTCATAGAATAAGGGGTTCTTTCGGCTATTCATCGAAAGGAGACACTTGTTTGGAATTTGATGAATTGAGATATCTGGAAACACTTGTATTATTTCTTTAGTCAAATTCGAAGTGGAGTCTTCGTCTATTTCTGTATTGTTTCTAGATTCAAATCATAAATAAAATAGATTCATAGGTTTGATACCTTGTCTACAACTCATGTTTCAAAGAAAGGTTCGATTATATAAAGTCGACAAATGGAGTGGGTTAATTAAAAATTAACAGGCAAAAAATGGCAAAAAAGAAAGCTTTCACTCCTCTTTTGTATCTTGCATCTATAGTATTTCTGCCCTGGTGGATTTCTCTCTCATTTACTAAAAGTATGGAATCTTGGGTTATTAATTGGGCGGATATCGGCCAATCTGAAATTTTTTTGAATGATATTCAAGAAAAAAGTATTCTAGAAAAGTTCATAGAATTAGACGAAATCCTCTTCTTGGAAGAAATGATCAAGGAATACTCGGAGACATATCTACAAAAGTTTCTTATAGGAATCCACAAAGAAACGATCCAATTAATCAAGATACACAACGAGGATCGTATCCATACAATTTTACACTTCTCGACAAATATAATCTGTTTTGTTATTCTAAGTGGTTATTCGATTTTAGGTAATGAAGAACTTGTTATTCTTAACTCTTGGGCTCAGGAATTCCTATATAACTTAAGTGATACAGTAAAAGCCTTTTCGATTCTTTTATTAACTGATTTATGTATCGGATTTCATTCACCCCACGGCTGGGAACTAATGATTGGTTCTGTGTACAAAGATTTTGGATTTGGTCATAATGATCAAATTATATCTGGTCTTGTTTCCACTTTTCCGGTTATTCTCGATACTATTTTTAAATATTGGATTTTTCGTTATTTAAATCGTGTATCTCCATCACTTGTAGTTATTTATCATTCAATGAATGATTGATAAATCATCCACCAATATTAATCCAATTAGAACGTTTCTTACTTTGTAGTTCTACATAAGTATTAAAAACATTCTATTCGGGCGGTTTTCAGACTCTTTTTATACTTATAATATAGTATTCCAGTAAAATGATTCCAATAAATAGCAGAATCGTGGATAGGAAACTATACTAGCGACCTACCCAATTTATTGTAGAAATTTTCAGACCAATGATTAGACCATGCAAACTAGAAATACTTTTTCTTGGATAAAGGAACATATTACTCAATCTATTTCCGTATCGCTCATGATATATATCATAACTCGGGCACCCGTTTCAAGTGCATATCCCATTTTTGCACAGCAGGGTTATGAAAATCCACGCGAAGCGACTGGGCGTATTGTATGTGCCAATTGTCATTTAGCTAATAAGCCCGTGGATATTGAGGTTCCACAAACAGTACTTCCTGATACTGTATTTGAAGCAGTTGTTCGAATTCCTTATGATAAGCAAGTGAAACAAGTCCTTGCTAATGGTAAGAAAGGGGGTTTGAATGTGGGGGCTGTTCTTATTTTACCGGAGGGGTTTGAATTAGCTCCTTCCGATCGTATTTCTCCCGAGATGAAAGAAAAGATAGGAAATTTGTCTTTTCAGAGCTATCGCCCTAATAAAAAAAATATTCTTGTAATAGGGCCTGTCCCCGGCCAGAAATATAGTGAAATCACCTTTCCTATTCTTTCCCCCGACCCCGCTACTAAGAAAGATGTTCACTTCTTAAAATATCCTATATATGTAGGAGGAAATAGGGGAAGGGGTCAGATTTATCCCGACGGAAGCAAGAGTAACAATACAGTTTATAATGCTACAGGGGCGGGCATAGTAAGCAAAATCATACGAAAAGAAAAAGGAGGATATGAAATAATCATAACAGATCCATCGGATGGACGTCAAGTGGTTGATATTATCCCTCCAGGACCAGAAGTTCTTGTTTCAGAGGGTGAATCCATCAAATTTGATCAACCATTAACGAGTAATCCTAATGTGGGTGGATTTGGTCAGGGAGATGCCGAAATAGTACTTCAAGATCCATTACGTGTCCAAGGCCTTTTGGTCTTCTTGGCATCTGTTATTTTGGCACAAATATTTTTAGTTCTTAAAAAGAAACAGTTCGAGAAGGTTCAATTAGCCGAAATGAATTTCTAGACTCGCGGATTTATCGACATCAGGTTCGTAAAAAGAACAAAATTTTTGTTGTCAATTGTATATGATCAAAAAAATAAATTCTGAAAAACCTTTTATTTACTTGCTCTTTTTCTACGAACTTCGGGGACTCCCTTGTAGCGCACTCTTAGTCATAACGCATTCTTAGTCATAATAGGTAGGTTTTTGTTTGAAGAAGACTATTTTATTTGACTTTATGGCTTTACCACCCTTTTCTTTGTTCAAATTGAATTGACAGGACTGTGTTACTATTGCCAGATTTCAATGCCATAAAATTGGCATAGAGATTAGCATAAATAAGCGGCTAATCAAACGAACTAGAAGTGTGGGGAACAAAAAATTCTAGGAGGCATTATTTGTTTTGTCTTCCTAGTCTTCGACACAAGAAAAGGAATTTTCTAAACCCCCCTTCTTGTGTCGAAAGAGTAATCTGTTTGTCAAAAACTCCTAGTCTTGTTTTCGGTTTTACAGATGTATCGGAACTTTACTTTTTTTTTCGATTTATTAGGTACAATAAAATATATATAAAATATATATAA